GTCCCTGTAGCTTAAACCAAAGCATGGTGCTGAAGACACCAAGACGGATACCATTCTCCCAAGGACAAAAGACTTAGTCCTAACCTTACTGTTAATTCTTGCCAAACACATACATGCAAGTATCCGCGCCCCAGTGCAAAAACCCCCGCACTCTTACCAAGACTAAAGGAGCAGGTATCAGGCACACCATACACCGTAGCCCAAGACACCCCGCCAAGCCACACCCCCACGGGTACTCAGCAGTAGTTAACATTAAGCAATAGGCGAAAGCCTGACTTAGTTAAAGCAACCCCAGGGTCGGTAAATCTTGTGCCAGCCACCGCGGTCACACAAGAGACCCAAATTAACTGTACACGGCGTAAAGAGTGGCCCCAGATTATCCTAGCCAACTAAGACCAAACCATCAGCCTAAGCTGTCACAAGCCCAAGGCACCCCGAAGCCCAGCCTACACACGATCTTAGTACCCACGATCAATCCCACCCCACGAAAGCTAGGGCACAAACTGGGATTAGATACCCCACTATGCCTAGCCCTAAATCTTGATATTTTACTTACACAAATATCCGCCCGAGAACTACGAGCACAAACGCTTAAAACTCTAAGGACTTGGCGGTGCCCTAAACCCACCTAGAGGAGCCTGTTCTATAATCGATAATCCACGATACACCCGACCACTTCTTGCCAAAACAGCCTACATACCGCCGTCGCCAGCCCACCTCCAATGAGAGCACAACAGTGGACCCAAAAACCCACACCCGCTAACAAGACAGGTCAAGGTATAGCCTATGAAGTGGAAGAAATGGGCTACATTTTCTAAAATAGAACAAACCCCAACGGAAGGAGACCTGAAACCTGTCTCCAGAAGGCGGATTTAGCAGTAAAGGAAAACAATCAAGTTCCCTTTAAGCTGGTCCTAGGGCACGTACACACCGCCCGTCACCCTCTTCACAAGCCCACGATAAAACTAACTAACACAAAACCAACCGCTAAAGACGAGGTAAGTCGTAACAAGGTAAGTGTACCGGAAGGTGCACTTAGCATACCAAGGCGTAGCTACAACATAAAGCATTCAGCTTACACCTGAAAGATATCTGCTACCCACCAGATCGCCTTGAAGCCTACCCTAGCTCCGCCAAACCACCACCAAAAACCCACTAACCCACCTAACTAAAACATTACCCCAAGCCCAGTATAGGCGATAGAAAAGCTCAACTCGGACGCTATAGATAAGAGTACCGTAAGGGAAAGATGAAATAGCAATGAAAACCACAGCACAACACAGCAAAGATAAACCCTTGTACCTCTTGCATCATGATCTAGCAAGAACACCCAGACAAAGAGAACTTAAGCCTGCCACCCCGAAACCCAAGCGAGCTACTCACAAGCAGCTATCCTGAGCGAACCCGTCTCTGTTGCAAAAGAGTGGGATGACTTGTCAGTAGAGGTGAAAAGCCAACCGAGCTGGGTGATAGCTGGTTGCTTGCTAAGAGAACTTAAGTTCCCCCTTAGTCCACTTCCCCCCAGAACAAACCAACCCAACCTCCCCTGTAACAGACTAAGAGCTAATTAAAGGGGGTACAGCCCCTTTAACAAAGGACACAACCTCCACCAGCGGATAATCCCCCTACACCACACCCCGTGGGCCCTAAAGCAGCCACCCCCAAAGAGTGCGTCAAAGCTCCAAACCAAAGATTCAAAAACAACATGACTCCCTACACCCCAGCAAGCCAACCTATCTCTATAGGCGAATCAATGCTAGAACGAGTAACCAGGATACCTCATCCCCTTAAGCGCCAGCCTGCACACCATTAACAGCACAAACCACAATACCAACCCCCCCGACATTGAACACACCCTGTCAATCCAACCCAGGGGCGCACAACTAGGACGATCTAAATCTGCAAAAGGAACTCGGCAAACCTAAGGCCCGACTGTTTACCAAAAACATAGCCTTCAGCCAAACAAGTATTGAAGGTGATGCCTGCCCAGTGACACTCAGTTCAACGGCCGCGGTATCCTAACCGTGCAAAGGTAGCGCAATCAATTGTCCCATAAATCGAGACTTGTATGAATGGCTAAACGAGGCCTTAACTGTCTCCTGCAGACAATCAGTGAAACTGATCTCCCCGTGCAAAAGCGAGGATGCATACATAAGACGAGAAGACCCTGTGGAACTTCAAAATCAATAGCCACCACACACCCAACCACAAACCTACTGGCCCACCACCAAGCAACGCTGGCTAATATTTTTAGGTTGGGGCGACCTTGGAGAAAAACAGACCCTCCAAAATCAAGGCCACATCCCTTAACCAAGAGCCACCCCTCAACGTACCAACAGTGTTCAGACCCAATAAAATTGACCAATGGACCAAGCTACCCCAGGGATAACAGCGCAATCTCCCCCAAGAGCCCCTATCGACGGGGAGGTTTACGACCTCGATGTTGGATCAGGACATCCTAGTGGTGCAGCCGCTACTAAGGGCTCGTTTGTTCAACGATTAACAGTCCTACGTGATCTGAGTTCAGACCGGAGCAATCCAGGTCGGTTTCTATCTATGACCAGCCTTCCCTAGTACGAAAGGACCGGAAAGGCAGGGCCAATACCCCAAGCACGCCCTCTCCCCAAGTGATGCCCCCAACTAAATCACCAAAGGACCACACTCACCCCCCAAGAAAACGGTCGCTAGTGTAGCAGAGCCCGGCAAATGCAAAAGACTTAAACCCTTTACTTCAGAGGTTCAAATCCTCTCTCTAGCTACCACCATGGCCTGACCAAATATCCCCCTAACATATCCAATCATAGTACTAACCTACATCCTCCCAATCCTAATCGCCGTGGCATTCCTCACACTCGTAGAACGAAAAATCCTAAGCTATATGCAATCCCGAAAGGGACCAAACATTGTAGGGCCCTTTGGACTACTACAGCCCGTAGCCGACGGCATCAAGCTATTCATCAAAGAGCCCATCCGCCCCTCTACATCATCACCACTCCTGTTCATCATAACCCCAATACTAGCCCTCCTCCTCGCACTAACAATCTGAACCCCCCTCCCCCTACCATTCTCCCTCACAGACCTAAACCTAGGCCTCCTCTTCCTCCTAGCAATATCCAGCCTAGCAGTCTACTCCATCCTATGATCAGGGTGAGCATCAAATTCAAAATACGCCCTAATTGGTGCACTACGAGCAGTGTCACAAACCATCTCCTACGAAGTAACCCTGGCCATCATCCTCCTATCCGTAGTCATACTTACCGGAAACTACACCATAACTACCCTCACCACATCACAAGAACCCCTATACCTCATATTCTCATCCTGGCCCCTCGCAATAATATGGTACATTTCAACCCTGGCCGAAACAAACCGCTCCCCATTTGACCTCACAGAAGGAGAATCAGAACTAGTATCGGGCTTTAACGTAGAGTACTCCGCAGGACCATTCGCCCTATTCTTCCTTGCCGAATACGCAAACATCATACTGATAAACACACTAACCGCTCTCCTATTCCTAAACCCAAGCGCACTCAATCCACCCATAGAACTATTCCCACTCATCCTGGCTACAAAAACCCTACTCCTCTCATCGAGCTTCCTATGAATTCGAGCCTCATACCCACGATTCCGATACGACCAACTCATACACCTACTATGAAAAAACTTCCTCCCACTAACCCTATCCCTCCACCTCTGACACACTAGCATACCAATCTCTTACGCGGGCCTACCTCCTTACACAAGGAAATGTGCCCGAACTGTAGGGATCACTATGATAAAGTGAACATAGAGGTACACCAGCCCTCTCATTTCCTAATAACATTAGAAAAGTAGGAATCGAACCTACACAAAAGGAATCAAAATCCTCCATACTTCCTCTATATTATTTCCTAGTAAGGTAAGCTAACAAAGCTATCGGGCCCATACCCCGAAAATGATGGTTCAACCCCTTCCCTCACTAATGAGTCCACTCACAAACCTTATCTCGACCATAAGCCTACTCCTTGGAACAACAATCACAATCACAAGCAACCACTGAATAATAGCCTGAACAGGACTAGAACTCAACACTCTAGCCATCATCCCCCTAATCTCAAAATCCCACCACCCACGAGCTATCGAAGCCTCAACCAAATACTTCCTGACACAAGCAGCTGCCTCAGCACTAGTACTATTTTCAAGCATAGCCAATGCACAACACACCGGACAATGAGACATCACTCAACTCACCTACCCCCCATCCCAACTCCTACTAACCACCGCAATCGCCATCAAACTGGGCCTAACCCCATTCCACTTCTGATTTCCCGAGGTACTTCAAGGGTCATCCATCACCACAGCCCTACTCCTTTCAACATTAATAAAACTCCCACCAACCGCCATTCTCCTCTTAACATCCCACTCAACAAACCCAACACTACTCACCACCATATCCATCATATCCATTGCCCTAGGTGGCTGAATAGGCCTCAACCAAACACAAACCCGAAAAATCCTAGCCTTCTCATCCATCTCCCACCTAGGCTGAATAACCATTATCATCACCTACAACCCAAAACTAACCCTACTAGCCTTTTACACCTACATCCTAATAACAACCTCAATCTTCCTCACCCTAAACACAACCAACACCCTAAAACTACCAACACTAATAACCTCATGAACTAAAACCCCCATACTAAACACAACCCTCTTCCTAACGCTCCTATCACTAGCAGGCCTCCCTCCCCTAACAGGCTTCCTACCAAAATGACTCATCATCCAAGAACTCACCAAACAAGAAATAACCCCAACAGCCACAATCATCTCCATACTCTCACTCCTAGGACTTTTCTTCTACCTACGCCTAGCATACTGCTCAACAATCACACTCCCCCCCAACCCTTCAAACAAAATAAAACAATGATCCCCTAAAAAACCAGTCAACATCCTAATTCCCACACTCACCTCTCTATCTATCTCACTCCTGCCACTCTCCCCAATAATCCTCACCACCATTTAAGAAACTTAGGATAATATCAAACCAAAGGCCTTCAAAGCCTTAAACAAGAGTTAAACCCTCTTAGTTTCTGCTAAGATCCGCAGGACATTAACCTGCATCTCCTGAATGCAACCCAGACACTTTCATTAAGCTAGGACCTTAACTAGGCAGGTGGGCCTCGATCCCACGATAGTCCTAGTTAACAGCTAGGCATCCTAAACCATCAGACTTCTGCCTACAACAAAAGACCCTGATGTGCTCTAAACACATATCGATGGGCTTGCAACCCAACATGAACTTCACTACAGAGTCGATAAGAAGAGGAATCAAACCTCTGTAAAAAGGACTACAGCCTAACGCTTAAACATTCAGCCATCTTACCACTTTACCTGTGACCCTAAATCGATGACTATTTTCAACCAACCACAAAGACATCGGCACCCTCTACCTAATCTTCGGCGCATGAGCTGGCATAGTCGGCACCGCCCTAAGCCTCCTCATCCGAGCAGAGCTAGGCCAACCAGGAACTCTGCTAGGAGACGACCAAATCTACAACGTAATCGTTACCGCCCATGCCTTTGTAATAATCTTCTTCATGGTGATACCGATTATAATCGGAGGGTTCGGAAACTGATTAGTCCCCCTTATAATCGGCGCCCCCGACATAGCATTCCCACGAATGAACAACATAAGCTTCTGACTACTCCCCCCATCCTTCCTCCTCCTCCTAGCCTCATCCACCGTAGAAGCAGGCGCTGGCACAGGATGGACAGTCTACCCCCCCTTGGCCGGAAACCTTGCCCACGCCGGAGCTTCAGTAGACCTGGCCATCTTCTCCCTCCATCTGGCCGGAGTATCATCCATCCTCGGAGCAATTAACTTTATCACCACGGCCATTAACATAAAACCCCCCGCCCTATCACAATACCAAACCCCACTATTCGTATGATCCGTCTTAATCACAGCAGTACTCCTCCTACTCTCCCTACCAGTCCTAGCCGCCGGCATCACAATACTCCTCACAGACCGCAACCTAAACACCACCTTCTTCGACCCTGCAGGAGGAGGAGACCCCATCCTATACCAACACCTATTCTGATTCTTCGGACACCCAGAAGTGTACATTCTAATTCTCCCAGGATTTGGAATTATCTCACACGTCGTAGCTTACCACGCAGGAAAAAAAGAACCATTCGGCTACATAGGAATAGTATGAGCTATACTATCAATCGGATTCCTAGGGTTTATCGTATGAGCCCACCACATATTCACTGTAGGAATAGACGTAGACACCCGAGCATACTTCACATCCGCCACCATAATCATCGCCATCCCAACCGGAATCAAAGTGTTCAGCTGACTGGCCACACTACACGGAGGAACCATCAAATGAGACCCCCCCATACTATGAGCCCTTGGATTTATCTTCCTATTTACTATCGGAGGCCTCACAGGAATCGTCCTAGCCAACTCTTCACTAGACATTGCCCTACACGACACATATTACGTAGTAGCACACTTCCACTATGTTCTGTCAATAGGCGCTGTCTTTGCCATCCTAGCGGGATTCACCCACTGGTTCCCCCTATTTACCGGATACACCCTAAACCAAACATGGGCCAAGGCCCACTTCGGGGTCATATTCACAGGAGTAAACCTAACCTTCTTCCCCCAACACTTCCTAGGATTAGCAGGCATACCACGACGATACTCCGACTACCCAGACGCCTACACACTATGAAACACCCTATCATCTATTGGCTCACTAATCTCGATAACAGCTGTAATTATACTAACATTCATCATCTGAGAAGCCTTTGCCTCTAAACGAAAAGTCTCACAACCAGAACTAACCTCCACCAACATCGAGTGAATCCACGGCTGCCCACCCCCATACCACACCTTCGAGGAACCTGCCTTCGTCCAAGTACAAGAAAGGAAGGAATCGAACCCTCATACACTGGTTTCAAGCCAGCCGCATACTAAACCACTTATGCTTCTTTCTCAATGAGGTGTTAGTAAATCCATTACATGGCCCTGTCAAAGCCAAGTCACAGGCGAAACCCCCGTACACCTCCACATGGCCAACCACTCACAACTAGGATTCCAAGATGCCTCATCCCCAATCATAGAAGAGCTAGTCGAATTCCACGACCACGCCCTCATAGTTGCCCTAATAATCTGCAGCCTTGTCCTATACCTTTTAACCCTTATATTAATAGAGAAACTCTCATCAAACACCGTTGATGCCCAAGAAGTCGAACTAATCTGAACAATCCTCCCAGCTATTGTCCTCATCCTACTCGCCCTACCCTCCCTACAAATCCTATACATAATGGATGAAATCGACGAACCAGATCTAACCCTAAAAGCTATTGGACACCAATGATACTGATCATACGAATACACCGACTTCAAGGACCTCTCATTTGACTCATACATAATCCCCACAACAGAACTCCCACTAGGACACTTCCGACTCCTAGAAGTCGACCACCGCGTCGTCATCCCAATAGAATCCCCAATCCGTGTGATCATCACTGCCGACGACGTACTCCACTCATGAGCTGTACCCTCACTAGGTGTAAAAACCGACGCCATCCCAGGACGACTCAACCAAACATCATTCACCACCACCCGCCCAGGGGTCTTCTATGGCCAATGCTCAGAGATCTGCGGGGCTAACCACAGCTTCATGCCTATCGTAATTGAATCCACCCCCCTCACCCACTTTGAAGCCTGATCATCCCTACTAGCCTCCTAATCATTAAGAAGCTATGCACCAGCACTAGCCTTTTAAGCTAGAGAAAGAGGGCAATCCTCCCTCCTTAATGACATGCCCCAACTCAACCCAAACCCATGGTTTTCCATCATAATCATATCATGATTAGCATTTTCCCTAATCATCCAACCCAAAATACTCTCATTCACCTCCACAAACCCCCCCATTAACAAAACACCCACAACCACCAAAAACAACCCCTGAACCTGACCATGATCCTAACATTCTTCGACCAATTCTCAAGCCCATACCTACTAGGAATCCCACTAATCCTACTATCAATACTGCTCCCCTCCCTCCTCCTCCCCACACCCAGCAACCGGTGAATCACTAATCGCCTATCCACCCTACAACTGTGAACCATCAACACCATTACCAAACAACTTATAACCCCGTTAAACAAACCAGGGCACAAATGAGCCCTCATCCTAACATCACTTATAACTCTTCTCCTAATAATCAACCTCCTAGGCCTACTACCATATACATTCACCCCAACCACCCAACTATCAATAAACATAGCCCTTGCACTCCCACTCTGACTTGCCACCCTACTCACAGGCCTACGAAACCAACCAACAGCCTCCCTAGGACACCTCCTACCAGAAGGCACCCCCACCCCACTAATTCCAGCCCTAATCATAATCGAAACCATTAGCCTCTTCATCCGTCCACTAGCCCTAGGAGTCCGCCTCACAGCAAACCTCACCGCAGGACACCTACTTATCCAACTCATCTCAACAGCCACCATCACCCTCCTTCCCATTATACCCACAGTATCCATTCTCACCGCCACAATTCTCCTCCTACTAACTGTCCTAGAAGTGGCAGTAGCCATAATCCAAGCTTATGTCTTCGTCCTCTTACTGAGCCTATACCTACAAGAGAACATCTAATGGCCCACCAAGCACACTCCTACCACATAGTAGACCCAAGCCCATGACCCATCTTCGGGGCAATCGCTGCCCTACTTACCACCTCCGGATTAATTATGTGATTTCACTATAACTCCTCACAACTATTAACACTAGGACTACTATCAACTGCTCTAGTCATACTTCAATGATGACGAGACATCGTACGAGAAGGCACATTCCAAGGCCATCATACACTAACAGTCCAAAAAAGCCTACGATACGGAATAATCCTCTTCATTACATCAGAAGTGTTCTTCTTCCTTGGCTTCTTCTGAGCTTTCTTCCACTCTAGCCTAGCACCAACTCCAGAACTAGGCAGCCAATGACCCCCCACCGGAATCACGCCTCTAAACCCCCTAGAAGTACCACTACTTAACACAGCCATTCTATTGGCCTCAGGCGTTACCGTAACCTGAGCCCACCACAGCATCACAGAAGGCAACCAAAAACAAGCAATCCAAGCACTAACACTCACCGTCCTACTAGGCCTATACTTCACCATCCTACAAGCAACAGAATACTACGAGGCACCCTTCTCAATCGCCGATGGTGTCTATGGTTCAACCTTCTTTGTGGCCACAGGATTCCACGGACTCCACGTCATCATTGGCTCCTCATTCCTTCTAGTCTGCCTCCTACGATTAATTAAATTCCACTTCACACCCAACCACCACTTCGGATTCGAAGCAGCAGCCTGATACTGACACTTCGTAGACATTATCTGACTATTCCTCTACATAACCATCTACTGATGAGGATCCTGCTCTTCTAGTATATCCATTACAATAGACTTCCAATCTCTAAAATCTGGTAAAACCCCAGAGAAGAGCAATTAACATAGTCACATTCACACTCACCTCGACCCTAACCCTCAGCATAGCTCTAACCTCGATCAACTTTTGACTCACCCAAACAAACCCCGACTCAGAAAAACTATCACCCTATGAGTGTGGATTCGACCCACTAGGATCTGCTCGACTCCCATTCTCCATCCGATTCTTCCTCAGTAGCCATCCTGTTCCTACTATTCGACCTAGAAATCGCCCTACTACTACCCCTACCATGAGCCATCCAACTAAAATACCCAACCACCACCCTAATATGAACCTCCATTATCATCCTCTTACTAACCCTTGGCCTAATTTATGAGTGAACACAGGGAGGATTAGAGTGGGCAGAATAAGGAAGTTAGTCTAAAACAAGACAGCTGATTTCGACTCAACAAATCATAGACTACCCTATGACTTCCTCCATGTCTCCCCTCCACCTAAGCTTCTACTCAGCCTTTATTCTAAGCAGCCTAGGACTAGCCTTCCACCGAGCCCACCTCATCTCCGCCCTACTATGTCTAGAGAGCATAATACTATCAATATACGTCGCCCTATCAACCTGACCCATCGAAAACCAAACACCATCCTTCACCCTCATACCAATCCTAATATTAACATTCTCTGCATGCGAGGCCGGCACCGGACTGGCAATGCTTGTAGCCTCCACACGAACACACGGCTCTGACCATCTACAGAATCTCAACCTCCTACAATGCTAAAAATTATCCTACCAACAGTAATACTCCTACCAACAGCCCTCCTCTCACCCCCCAAACTTCTATGAGCCAACACCACAATGCACAGCATACTGATCGCCACCCTAAGCCTCCAATGACTAACCCCCTCATACCACCCATACAAAAACCTCACCCAATGAGCTGGCACCGACCAGACATCCTCCCCTCTACTAGTACTGTCCTGCTGACTTCTACCACTCATAATCCTAGCAAGCCAGAATCACCTACAACACGAACCCCTCGCACGAAAACGAGCCTTCACACTAACTATAATCATAGTACAACCCCTCATCATCCTAGCATTCTCAACCACAGAACTCATAATATTCTACATCTCCTTTGAGGCAACCCTAATCCCAACACTAATCCTAATCACACGATGAGGGAGTCAACCAGAGCGCCTAAGCGCTGGTATCTACCTCCTCTTCTACACACTAATCAGCTCCCTCCCACTGCTAGTTGCAATCCTATACCTACACTCACAGACAGGCACCCTCCACTTCCCCACCTTAAAGCTATCCCCCCACCCCACACCACTATCACCAACCAACCACTGATCCACCCTCCTCCTCAACACAGCCCTACTCACAGCCTTCATAGTAAAAGCCCCCCTATATGGCCTCCACCTGTGACTCCCCAAAGCCCACGTAGAGGCCCCCATTGCAGGGTCCATACTACTCGCCGCCCTGCTCCTTAAACTAGGAGGATATGGCATCATACGCATCACCTGCTTAACAAACTTAACCCCAAACAGCCTACTACACTACCCATTCATAACCCTCGCCCTATGGGGGGCACTCATAACTAGCTCAATCTGCCTACGCCAAATCGACCTAAAATCACTCATCGCCTACTCCTCCGTAAGCCACATAGGCCTAGTTATCGCCGCATGCATAATCCAAACACACTGATCCTTCTCCGGAGCAATAATCCTTATAATTTCCCACGGCTTAACCTCTTCAATACTATTCTGCCTAGCCAACACAAACTACGAACGCACACATAGCCGCATCCTCCTTATAACCCAAGGACTACAACCCCTCCTCCCCCTAATAGCCACCTGATGACTACTAGCCAACCTAACAAACATAGCCCTGCCCCCTACCACAAACCTAATAGCAGAGTTAAGCATCATAGTCGCACTATTCAACTGATCCCCCCCAACCATCCTCCTAACCGGAACTGCCACGCTACTAACCGCCTCATACACCCTATTTATGCTAACAACAACCCAACGAGGAACACTACCCCCACACATCACAACACTCCAGAACTCAACCACACGAGAGCACCTACTAATAATCCTCCACCTCCTCCCCATACTCCTCCTTATCTTAAAGCCAGAATTAATCTCCGGGCCCCTCTCATGCAAGTATAGTTTAAACCAAACATTAGACCGTGACCCTAAAAATAGAAGTTAAACTCTTCTTACCTGCCGAGGGGAGGTTCAACCAACAAGAACTGCTAACTCTTGCATCTGAGTCTAAAACCTCAGCCCCCTTACTTTTAAAGGATAAGAGCAATCCACTGGTCTTAGGAGCCACCCATCTTGGTGCAAATCCAAGTAAAAGTAATGGAGATAACCCTACTCCTTACAACCCTCATACTTCTCACACTCACAACCATCCTAACACCCTCCCTCCTCCCCCTCATCTCAAAAGACTTCCAAAACTCTCCCAAAACCATCACCCTCACTATCAAATACGCCTTTCTCATCAGCCTAGTGCCCATAACACTCTTTATACAATCAGGGCTAGACAGCGTCACCTCACACTGAGAATGAAAATTCATCATAAACTTCAAAATCCCCCTCAGCTTCAAAATAGACCAGTACTCCACACTATTCTTTCCCATCGCCCTATTCGTAACATGGTCCATCCTACAATTCGCAGCATCATACATATCATCAGATCCACACATCACAAAGTTCTTCTCCTACCTAACAACATTCCTAATTGCCATGCTAACACTAACGATCGCCAACAATATCTTCCTTCTCTTCATCGGTTGAGAGGGAGTCGGCATCATATCATTCCTACTAATCAGCTGATGGCACGGGCGAGCAGAAGCCAACACAGCGGCCCTACAAGCCGTGCTCTACAATCGAATCGGTGACATCGGACTTATCCTAAGCATAGCATGACTCGCCTCCACCCTAAACACCTGAGAAATACAGCACATATTCTCACCCACAAAAACCCCAACACTTCCCCTACTGGGCCTCATCCTAGCCGCCACAGGAAAATCAGCCCAATTCGGCCTCCACCCCTGACTACCAGCCGCCATAGAGGGCCCCACTCCAGTATCCGCTCTACTCCACTCAAGCACAATAGTAGTTGCCGGAATCTTCCTGCTAATCCGCACCCACCCACTACTGGCTAACAACAAAACTGCCCTCACCTTATGCCTATGCCTAGGCGCCACATCCACCCTATTCGCCGCTATCTGCGCCCTCACACAAAACGATATCAAAAAAATCATTGCCTTCTCCACATCCAGTCAACTAGGACTAATAATAGTCACCATCGGACTCAACCTCCCCCAACTAGCCTTCCTCCACATCTCAACCCACGCCTTCTTTAAGGCCATACTATTCCTGTGCTCAGGGTCAATTATCCACAGCCTAAATGGAGAACAAGACATCCGAAAAATAGGCGGCTTACAAAAAATACTCCCAACAACCACATCCTGCCTAACAATCGGAAATCTTGCACTAATAGGAACCCCATTCCTAGCAGGATTCTTCTCAAAAGACCTCATCATCGAAAACCTAAACACCTCCTACCTCAACGCCTGAGCCCTCCTCATAACCCTCCTAGCCACAGCCTTTACCGCCACATATAGCCTGCGAATAACCCTCATAGTACAAACAGAGTCCACCCGCATGCCAACAATCACCCCAATAAACGAAAACGACCCACAAATCATAAACCCGATTACCCGCCTAGCCCTAGGAAGCATCACAGCAGGCCTATTAATTACATCCTACCTAACCCCCACACAAACCCCCCCAATAACAATACCCCTCCTAACAAAAACCGCAGCCATCCTAGTAACAACCTTGGGCATCATCCTCGCCCTAGAGCTCACAGCCTCAACCCACACCATAACCCCACCAAAACAAAACAGCCTCCTAAACTTCTCCTCCACACTAGGATACTTCAACCTCCTAACCCACCGCCCAAGCTCCTCAACCCTCCTCAACTCTGGACAAAAACTCGCCAACCACTTAATCGACCTCTCCTGGTACAAAAAAATAGGACCGGAGGGACTCGCCAACCTACAGATCGCAGCAACCAAAGCCTCAACCACATTCCACAAAGGGCTGATCAAAACATACCTAGGGTCTTCCGCACTATCCATCCTAATCGCCCTACTACTCCTATAACACCCAAACCCAATGGCCCCAAACCTACGAAAATCCCACCCCCTGCTAAAGATAGTAAACAGCTCCCTAATCGACCTACCAACCCCCTCAAACATCTCCGCCTGATGAAACTTCGGATCCCTCCTAGGAATCTGCCTAGCAACACAAATCCTAACCGGCCTACTCCTAGCCACCCACTACACCGCAGACACCTCCCTAGCCTTCTCATCCGTAGCCAACACATGCCGAAACGTACAATACGGATGACTAATCCGCAACCTCCACGCAAACGGAGCCTCATTCTTCTTCATCTGCATCTACCTACACATCGCCCGAGGTTTCTACTACGGCTCATACCTATACAAGGAAACCTGAAACACTGGGGTAATCCTCCTACTCACCCTCATAGCAACAGCCTTCGTCGGCTATGTCCTACCATGAGGCCAAATGTCATTCTGAGGGGCTACAGTCATCACAAACCTATTCTCCGCCATCCCCTACATTGGACAAACCCTAGTAGAGTGGGCCTGAGGCGGTTTCTCTGTAGACAACCCCACCTTAACCCGATTCTTTGCCCTCCACTTCCTCCTCCCCTTCATAATCGCAGGCTTAGCCCTCATCCACCTAACCTTCCTCCACGAATCAGGATCAAACAACCCCCTAGGTATCTCATCGAACTGTGACAAAATCCCGTTCCACCCATACTTCTCCCTAAAGGACCTCCTAGGATTTGCGATCATACTACTCCTCCTCACCACTCTCGCCTTATTCTCACCCAACCTATTGGGAGACCCCGAAAACTTTACCCCAGCAAACCCCCTAGTAACCCCCCCACACATTAAACCCGAATGGTACTTCCTATTCGCATATGCAATTCTACGCTCAATCCCTAACAAGCTGGGAGGAGTCCTGGCCCTAGCCGCCTCTGTACTGATCCTATTCCTGAGCCCCCTACTCCATAAATCCAAACAACGCACCATGGCCTTCCGCCCAATCTCTCAACTTCTCTTCTGAGCTCTGGCTGCCAACCTATTTATCCTAACATGAGTTGGAAGCCAACCAGTAGAACACCCATTTATCATCATCGGACAGCTAGCATCACTAACCTACTTCACCATTATCCTCATCCTATTCCCCATCACCTCCTCCCTAGAAAACAAAATCCTCAACTAACTCTAATAGTTTACAAAAAACATTGGTCTTGTAAGCCAAAGAATGAAGGTCGCCCCTTCTTAGAGTTTCAACCAAACAAAAACCACCCACACTACCCTAAACTAAACCAAACACTAACGACACGCCCCACAAAAGCCCCCACTCAAAGAGACGCCCCCCCTACCCCCCCACAGGTAGCTGCGGGCTTAATTATATACAGACTATGTGTATCGGGCATTATAAGATTATCCCTTATACATTGCATTAATTGATTGGGTGATTGGGCGTTTTATGTTTTATCTCATATACTGTACTTACGGATAGTTGGTGGTATCGCTCTGCTTTGTTTCTTGGAATGATGTCCTAATGCCTTTGGCAAAGGGTCTCAATGGTTCAAAGTCAAGGTAATACTGTCCTCACGTTCAGTTAGCTTTCAAGAATACGGATATGCTTAGGTGTTAGTGGACTGGGCTGCTCTAGGTCATTGTACCTAGTTAATTTTCTTGGGGCACTACCTTCAGGTATTAGGTTGTCTATTGATTGGGCTCCCACACCAAGGGCTCCCCTACTTGGTGACTCGTAAGCGTATACCCTGACAGGCCTCAGGCTCTTTCTTTCCCCCTACACCCTGGCACCTCTTGCCTTCTATGCGCATCTGGTTCCTCGGTCAGGGCCATCAACTGTTTGGTCGAGCGTCCTATTATCTTCAAAGTCATCGCCTCTAGTCTGCGTACTCTTCGTTTCGTAATCTCGGCATTTCGATCCTCTCTGGGGCTTTTGGTATTTTTTCTCGGGGCTTTTCACAACACATTTCCTTTCTGTCGTCACCTATTCCGTCGACAATGTACCCTATGTCCTGCGGTCTGTTTTTTGGCTCTCATGGGTTAATTAATGATATGGTTGTAATGCTAGCCTGGTGGCGTTCAGCTTTCAACACTGATGCACTTTGAATTGCATTTGGTTATGGTATTCTCACTATCCCCTTACTATGATACTATTCGTTTAATGGTTGTTGGACATATTTCTTATTATTTCATTTCCTCTCAAAACACCAATAAACACCAAACAAACATCCATAAACATTAAACAAAGTCGGAAATTTCCAAACAAATCTTTATTAACACCACAAACAAACAAACACGCTGCTTAATTTGTGAGTCATCCTACATTATTTTTTTGTTAAAACTTTTATTATTTTGTTTAATTTTTTTATCCACACAAAACAATCACTATTTTGCTCCAAACAACTTTTTTTAACCGCCAACCCCACCCCCACAAATCAGAAAAAGAGGACTAAACCTCTGTCACCAACTCCCAAAGCTGGTATTTTAAACTAAACTATTTTCTGACCCTAAACAGCCCGAATAGCTCCACGAGATAGACCCCGCACAAGCTCTAACACCACAAACAACGTCAGCAACAACCCCCAACCAGCCACCAAAAATATCCCCACCCCACGAGAATAGAACAAAGCCACCCCACTAAAATCCAACCGAGCAAAAAATACCCCAACACTGTCGACAGTACCCACCTCAAACCCCCCACCCCACCCTCAAACAACAAACCCCGCCCCAACAACCAAGACAAGCCCTAAAAGACACCCCACAGTACGCCAACCCCCCCAAACCTGTGGAAATGGATCCGCCGCTAACGACACAGAATACACAAAAACCACCAACATCCCACCCAAATAGACCATAAAAAGCACTAAAGACACAAAAGAAACCCCTAAACTCACCAACCACCCGCATCCCATAACAGACCCAAAAACCAACCCAACAACCCCATAGTGGGGAGACGGGTTAGAGGCAACCAACAACGCCGCCAAAACAAAACCAACCCCTAAAAGTAACACAAAGTAGGTCATAAAGTTCTTACTTGGATCAACCCAAGGCCTATGGTCTGAAAAACCATCGTTGTATTGCTCAACTACAAGAACCACACAACAAACAACCCCATACAAGCCCCCACTCAAAGAGACGCCCCCCCTACCCCCCCACAGGTAGCTGCGGGCTTAATTATATACAGACTATGTGTATCGGGCATTATAAGATTATCCCTTATACATTACATTAATTCTTTTGGGGTTAAGCTTTTTTATGTTTTATCTCATATACTGTACTTACGGATAGTTGGTGGTATCGCTCTGCTTTGTTTCTTGGAATGATGTCCTAATGCCTTTGGCAAAGGGTCTCAATGGTTCAAAGTCAAGGTAATACTGTCCTCACGTTCAGTTAGCTTTCAAGAATACGGATATGCTTAGGTGTTAGTGGACTGGGCTGCTCTAGGTCATTGTACCTAGTTAATTTTCTTGGGGCACTACCTTCAGGTATTAGGTTGTCTATTGATTGGGCTCCCACACCAAGGGCTCCCCTACTTGGTGACTCGTAAGCGTATACCCTGACAGGCCTCAGGCTCTTTCTTTCCCCCTACACCCTGGCACCTCTTGCCTTCTATGCGCATCTGGTTCCTCGGTCAGGGCCATCAACTGTTTGGTCGAGCGTCCTATTATCTTCAAAGTCATCGCCTCTAGTCTGCGTACTCTTCGTTTCGTAATCTCGGCATTTCGATCCTCTCTGGGGCTTTTGGTATTTTTTCTCGGGGCTTTTCACAACACATTTCCTTTCTGTCGTCACCTATTCCGTCGACAATGTACCCTATGTCCTGCGGTCTGTTTTTTGGCTCTCATGGGTTAATTAATGATATGGTTGTAATGCTAGCCTGGTGGCGTTCAGCTTTCAACACTGATGCACTTTGAATTGCATTTGGTTATGGTATTCTCACTATCCCCTTACTATGATACTATTCGTTTAATGGTTGTTGGACATATTTCTTATTATTTCATTTCCTCTCAAAACACCAATAAACACCAAACAAACATCCATAAACATTAAACAAAGTCGGAAATTTCCAAACAAATCTTTATTAACACCACAAACAAACAAACACGCTGCTTAATTTGTGAGTCATCCTACATTATTTTTTTGTTAAAACTTTCTTACCTTTTTTACAACACCGCCCAGCCAAAATACCAATCCATTATATTTTTTTTACTTAATTTATTTATTTAACATTCATCACACAACCCACGCCGCACTAAACTCCCCAAACAAAACAAAACTAACAAAACAAAACATCCT